ACTGTTTATTTCTACACACGTCTTTTTTTCGGAGGTCTACAGCCATTATGTGGCATAGGGGTTACATCCCGTACAAAAGTTAATAGGATACCACTTCTACGAATAGCTCGTAATGCGGCGTCTCTTCCGAGACCGGGACCTTTTATCATGACTTCGGCTCGTTGCATACCCTGATCTACTACTGTACGAATAGCATTTGCTGCTGCAGTTTGAGCGGCAAAGGGTGTCCCTCTTCGCGTACCATTGAATCCACAAGTACCGGCCGAGGACCAGGAAACCACCCGACCTCGTACATCTGTAACTGTGACAATGGTATTATTAAAACTTGCTTGAACATGAATAACTCCCTTTGGTATTTTACGTGCACTTTTACGTGCACCAATACGTACATTTCTACGTAAACCAGTTCTCGGTATAGCTTTTGCCATATTGTATCATCTCATAAATATGAGTCAGCAATATATGGATCTATCCATTTCATGTCAAAACAGATTCTTTATTTGTACGCTGAGTCCTTTAGTGAGTCTGATTATCCCTTTATCCTTGTCTTTGTTTATGTCTCGGGTTGGAACAAATTACTCTAATGCGCCCCCGTCTACGGATTAGTCGACATTTTTCACAGATTTTACGAACGGAAGCTCTTATTTTCATATTTTTAATTCCTTATCTTAATTCTGAATCTACTTCTTGGTAGAAAATAAGTTTCTTGAAATTTTGAATATCGAATCGTATTGAATAAAAATCACCTAATCTTTTGAATCCTTGTTTCGGAGTCGATAAATTATACGTCCTCTGCTTGAATCATAACGACTTACTTCAATTTTGACTTTATCCCCGGGTAGTATCCGTATAAAACTACGTCGGATCTTTCCCGAAACATAACCTAGAATCAGATCCTCATTATCTAACCGAACCCGGAACATGCCATTGGGAAGCGATTCAGTAATTAAACCTTCATGAGTCCATTTTTGTTCTTTCATTCCAGGTAAAGCCTCCTTGAGGTATCAACTAATGGAGGAGAAACGATATTAGACAACTCACCCCCCTTTCTTTTTATATTTCTCAAATAGGAAGAGGTTTCGGATTTCATTTGGATATGAAATGGATTACCATATATAACATAAAATTTCTCCGCCGATTCCTTCTAGTCGAGCTTCCCGATCTGTCATTATACCCCGAGAAGTGGAAAGAATTACAATACCCATTCCACCTAAAATTCTAGGAATTCGTTGAGAGTTAGAATAGATTCGTAGACCGGGTCGGCTGATCCGTTTTAAATTTAAAAAATTTCTATAGGGTCTTTTCCTATTCCTGCTATGTCGCAGGGTTAAAACCAAAAAATTTTTGTTTTTTTCTCGATGTTTTCTGACGTTTTCGAGAAAACCTTCTCGGAAAAGTATTTTAACAATATTTTCGGTAATATTAGTAGATGCTATGCGAACAACTCTTTTTCTATCCATATCAGCATTTCGTATAGAGGTTATTATCTCAGCAATAGTGTCTCTACCCATGATGAATTAAAACTTTTGTCGTCCCAAAATTGGATATAATTAACATGTTTTTCTTTTTTTTTTTTATTGGTTTATGAATATAAATTTTTCAAGGTATATGCGCAAAACACAAGCTACGAATTAATCTAGTTCTTAATCTATTTCCCTTCAAATACCCCAAAAATTCAGATCTCTTTTTTTTTATAATACTTCGGGAGCTAATGAAACTATTTTAGTAAAATTTAATTGTCTCAATTCGCGGGGGATTGCCCCAAAAATGCGAGTTCCTTTTGGATTTCCTTCTTGATCAATCACAACTGCAGCATTGTCATCATATCGTATTATCATACCGCTGTCACGTTTAAGTTCTTTACAGGTACGAACAATTACAGCTCTGACTACTTCTGATTTTTCTAGGGGCATATTTGGTACGGCTTCTTTGATCACAGCAACAATAACGTCACCAATATGAGCATATCGGCGATTACTAGCTCCTATGATTCGAATACACATCAATTTTCGAGCCCCGCTGTTATCCGCTACATTTAAATAGGTCTGAGGTTGAATCATATAAATTTTTGAATCTATTCTTCCAATGCAAAGGATGAAGAAAATAAAAGAAATATTGTTTGTCTAAGTCTAAAAAAGAAATAGGCGATTTTGTTTCATCCCCAAGACCCATTTCTCTACGTTCTACATTTTTATCCCGAAATAATAAATTGAGTTCGTATAGGCATTTTGGATGCTGCTATTAAAATAGCCCTTTTAGCTATATTTTCGGTTACTCCACCCATTTCATATAGTATTCGCCCCGGTTTAACAACAGCTACCCAATATTCAGGGGATCCTTTCCCCGAACCCATACGCGTTTCAGCAGGTCTTACTGTAACTGGTTTGTCTGGAAAGAGACGGACCCATATTTTTCCACCACGGCGTGCATTTCGTGTCATTGCCCGGCGACCTGCTTCGATTTGTCTCGATGTGATCCAAGCGGGTTCAAGTGCTTGAAG